ATAAATTCGGTCGTTGCGGTCGGACTCTATTATGGATTTCTGACCACATTCTCCATAGGGCCCTCTTATCTCTTCCTTCTCCGAGCTCAGGTTATGGAAGAAGGAACCGAGAAGAAGGTAGCAGCAACAACTGGTTTTATTACGGGACAGCTCATGATGCTCATATCGATCTATTATGCGCCTCTGCATCTAGCATTGGGTAGACCTCATACAATAACTGTCCTAGCTCTCCCCCATCTTTTGTTTCATTTCTTCTGGAACAATCAAAAACACTTTTTTGATTCTAGATCTACTAACTCTACTAACAGAAATTCAATGCGTAATCTCAGCATTCAATGTGTATTCCTGAATAATCTCATTTTTCAATTATTCAACTATTTTCTTTTACCAAGTTCAATGTTAGCCAGATTAGTCAACATTTATATGTTTCGATGCAACAACAAGATGTTATTTGTAACAAGTAGTTTTGTTGGTTGGTTAATTGGGCACGTTTTATTCATGAAATGGGTCGGGTTGGTATTAGTCTGGATACGGCAAAATCACTCTATTAGATCTAATGTACTTATTCGATCTAATAAGTACCTTGTGTCAGAAGTGAAAAATTCTATGGCTCGAATCTTTAGTATTTTCTTATTTATTACCTGTGTCTACTATTTAGGCAGAGTACCGTCATCCATGGTTCTCAAAGAAACCTCAGTAACGGAAGAAAGGGAGGAAAGCAGAGAAGAAACAGATGTAGAAATAGAAAAAACTTCCGAACCGAAGTGGACTAAAGAGGAACAAGAGGGATCCACCGAATCGGAAGATCCTTCTCCTTCCCTTTTTTCGGAAGAAAAGGAGGATCCGGACAAAATCGATGAAGATGAAACGGAAGAGATCCGAGTGAACGAAAAAGAAAAAACAAAGGATGAATTCCACTTTCACTTTAAAGAGACATGCTATCAAAATACCCCAGTTTATGAAACTTCTTATCTGTATGGGAATCAAGAAACTTCGAAGTTAGAAATACTTAAAAACAAAGAAAAGAAATTAGTAAATACAAAAAATATAAGAAAAGATAAGAGGAAATGCGCCCATTACCTACATATTTGAATGCTTCTCCTATAAAAAAACTCAAAACACCAACCCCATTTGTAATTCCATCAACTATTCGCCTATCAAAAAAATGGATAAATTCAGCTAATCCGCGTATACTAGTAGTTAAAGATGCTTTATAAAAATAATCGATGTAGCCTCGATTATATGACCAATTATATATCATATTTATAATTTTTTCTCCTAAACATAAAAGGTTACTAGGAACTTCTATCTTTAATGAATTAATTAAATTCAAATTTTTGAAAGAGGAATAAACAGGTTTATATAAAAAAAATGCAAAAAATATTCCAAAAAAGGCTATACTGACGGAAAAGGTTGCATTTATAAAAAATTCATACCAATCCACAGAATTTGAAAAATTTTTATGTAAAAGATTTATAGATGAATTTAACCATTTGGATAATATATCCAAATCAGTTCCTTCTTTATTTAAAGGAATCCCGATCACCCCAACAAAAAAAGTAAATAAAACCAATAGAAGCAGCGGGAATAACATAGTATTGTCTACTTCATGAGGATAGGATAAAGTCTTTGTACTATCAAAATGGGTAGTAGTCATAAAGGGTCGGGTTATATTATCATTAATTCTCCATGTGTTTGTCGAAAAAAAAGAAGTACCAGTATTATTATTGATTGTTAATAAGGTTACTAAACTCATTTTTTTAGTTTTAGGTTTTGTGCTTTCTTTACCCCATAAAGATATGGAATAGGACAAATTATTTGTTTTTCCACTATAATTTTGAAAGTTAATGTTTAAGTGTCCCTCAAAAGTTAGTAAATAGATTCGAAACATATAAAATGCAGTTAATCCTGCCGTGAAGGAAGCTAGTATTCCAACAATCTGTGAATACAACCAACTATCATTAAGAATTCCGTCTTTAGACCAAAAACAAGCAAGAGGTGGAATACCACATAGAGAAAGGGTACCTAAAAAAAAAGCAGTTTTTGTAATTGGAACATATTTTAGTAAACCACCCATAAGAGCCATATTTTGACTTTTATTTGGAGAATATCCAACAATAGGTTCCATTGAATGGATAATTGATCCAGATCCTAAAAACAATAATGCTTTTGAATAAGCATGAGTGATCAAATGAAACAAAGCCGTTCGATAGGACCCCATACCTAAAGCTAACATCATATATCCCAATTGAGACATTGTAGAATAGGCTAAACTTCTTTTAATATCGTTTTGAGCAAGAGCTAAAGTAGCTCCTAATAGTACTGTTATTATACTTAGAAAAGATATAAAATTCATTATGTAAGGTATGACTATGAAAAGGGGAAAAAGCCGAGCTACAAGAAAAATTCCCGCTGCCACCATAGTAGCAGCGTGGATAAGAGCTGAAATGGGAGTCGGACCCTCCATAGCATCGGGTAACCATACATGAAGGGGAAATTGAGCCGATTTAGCAACTGCACCAGAAAATAATAGGAAGACACAGAACGTTCCAAATAAAAAATGGACTTCATTAGTCGAAATTAAGTTATTGAATATTTCAAACAAGTCTCGAAATTCGAAACTACCTGTTATCCAATAAAGACCTAAAATTCCTAATAATAAACCAAAATCCCCAACACGATTAGTCACAAATGCTTTTTGGCAAGCATTTGCGGCAAGGGGTCGTGTGAACCAAAAACCTATTAATAGATAAGAGCACATTCCAACTAATTCCCAAAAAAGATAAATTTGTATCAAATTAGAACTGGTAACTAATCCCAACATAGATGCATTGAAAAAACTCATATAAGCAAAAAATCTCAAGTATCCTTGATCGTGAAACATATAATTGTCACTATAAATAAGAACTAGAACTCCGATAGTAGTGATTAATATTGACATAATAGAAGTAAGTGGATCGATCAAATAGCCAAACTCTAAAGAAAAATCATTATTGATGGTCCAAGACGATATATATTGATAAATAGAATTCCTATTTATTAGTTGAATAGCTAGGTCGGATGAAAAAATCATAACTATACTTAACAAGAAAACACTCTGAAAAGACCACATACGTCGAAGATTTTTTGTTGCCGTCGGAAAAAAGATAAGCCCTAGTCCTATTGCCACAGGAACGGGAAGTGGAAGGAGAGGTATGATCCATGCATATTGATATGTATGTTCCATAAAAAAAATTTTCTTTCAAAATTGTTTATAATTCACCAGATCCTATCTAATTGTAAAAGAACAAAAATAAAGATAGGTAAGCACTACAAAATTTTTATTCTGAATTATTCTCATTATTTCTGCAATACTTCAAATATTCAAATCAAGAAGTACAAATTGGTCAAATAACATAAGGAACTCTTTTGTGAAACTGGAATGCATAGTTTTTAAATAAAAGATAAATAATAATTAAAAGATAAATAATAATAATGAAAAAAGTAGGTATATTCTTTCTTTGAACTGGGCTAATTAATATGAAACGTTATATTAAAATTAGTTCTTAGGTAAAAGTTGGGTTCCTAAATTGTTCGCTGAATTTAATTCCAGGTATAAATGACTAAAAAACTTAGCTAAAAGCAGAAACTTTTTGTTTTATTTTAGTAACTTAAACCTACCTTTTTACCTATAAATTTTTTATCCTTAGCAATATTTTCTGTAATTTGCAGATACATACCTATTATTTTTTTGTTTGAGGTTAGTAGCGTATCAGCTATAGTTAGATAGATAATGAACAAGAATTCGTTTTGAACAATAGATGTCTTTCACATCCAACGATATTATTGAAAAACCTCTTAAATTTTGAATGGCAGTTCCAAAAAAGCGTACTTCTCTGGCAAAAAAGCGTATTCATAAAAGTTTGTGGAAAAGGAAGGGATATTGGGCAGCGTTAAAAGCCTTTTCATTAGCTAAATCCCTTTCTACTGGTAATTCAAAAAGTTTTTTTGTACCGACACCTAAATAATAAAGGATTCTAATAATCAGAATAGGGCAAATGCTAATTTAGGGTAGAATATTACTACAAAATTCTGATTATCTAATGCACTACCTAGTAAAACGTAAATGGATTTTTACTATTCTATATGGTAATTTTTACTATTCTATATGGTATAAAAAATCCTAAAAGCAATATTTTGTTGCGAACTAAAAATCCCCACCAGATAGAAGGTTTCACCTAGTTTATTTTTAGTATGTTTTATCATTTCCGAGATGGGGATTTTTAGTTGCCCCATCTCCCCCTTTCGCACAATATTTTTTTTTATGATTTCCTAAGATCGGAGATATAACTTTTTTTTACAAATCCAACAACGGAGAACAGAAAAAATCTGAAAAAAAAAATCTCACTATTAAGTTCAATAATTTGGATATTTACTAAAAAAAGTTCAGAGCATTTAATTAACTTATTAAATCTCGACACTTGAATAATAATAGCTTATTATCATTTTAAGTAAGCCGCTATGGTGAAATTGGTAGACACGCTGCTCTTAGGAAGCAGTGCTTAAGCATCTCGGTTCGAATCCGAGTGGCGGCACATTCTCTTCTCAAAGAGATACAATAAGTCCTATAATTAATTCAATTCCGATACCTTATTTTTAAATTGATATGATATTTTTTACTGTCGAACATATATTAACTCATATTTCTTTTTCCCTTGTTTCAATTGTAATTACAATTTATTTTATAAGCTTAGTTGTCGATGAAATAATAGGACTCTCTAATTCCTCTGAAAGAGGTCTCATAGCTATTTTTTTCTGTCTAACAGGATTATTAATTATTCGTTGGATTTATTCACAACATTTTCCATTAAGTGATTTATGTGAATCATTAATTTTCCTTTCGTGGAGTTTCTCAATTATTCATATGTTTCCGTATTTAAAAAAAACAAACTTACGCGTAATAACTGCACCGAGCGCTATTTTTACGCAAGGATTTGCCACTTCGAGTCTGTTAACTAAAATGCATCAATCCACAAGTTTAGTACCTGCTCTTCAATCCCAGTGGTTAATGATGCATGTAAGTATGATGTTATTGGGTTATGCAGCTCTTTTATGTGGATCATTATTATCAGTATCTCTTCTAGTCATTACATTTAGAAAAGATATCAAAATTTTGGCTAACAGCCCGTTTTTTTTTACTGAGGTATTTAACTTTGGTCAGATCCAATACATGAATAAAAGAAGGAATGTTTTACAAAGCACCTCCTTTGATTCTGCTAAAAATTATTATCGATCCCAATTGATTCAACAATTAGATAATTGGAGTTATCGTGTTATTAGTCTAGGGTTTATCTTTTTAACTATAGGAATTCTTTCCGGAGCAGTCTGGGCTAATGAGGCTTGGGGATCATATTGGAATTGGGACCCAAAAGAAACTTGGGCCTTTATTACGTGGACTATATTCGCGATTTATTTACATACTCGAACAAATACAAATATGAAAGTTGCAAAGTCTGCAATTGTAGCTTCTCTGGGCTTTATTATAATTTGGATATGCTATTTTGGGGTCAATCTCTTAGGAATAGGGCTACATAGTTATGGTTCATTTCAATTAACATTTAGTTGAATAAAAAAGGTCTACCGCTTAGAGATAAAAAATGGTGTAGATAAAAAAATCTAAGAAATCTTAGGTGAAGTCGTCAAGAGCCATTTGAATCAATAGAATACTTGATTCAAACGGCTCTCACAAAAGCTAAATATATCCTGTTACAACCCGTTTTCTATTAATAATTAATACGTTAATATAAATATAAGAATTTATAAGTTAATATAAGTAAAAAAGGCTCTTTTTTATTGTATAACGCACAATAAAAACCTAGATATATATATATCTATATTTTTACTATTTTTACAAAAATTATCTATAAAAATATTTCCATAAAATACTTTGGGCCTTATCAACTGATAATGAAAAAACGAAATCCGGGTAAATACCAATACCTATTATAGGTAGCAAGATGGAGATCGAAACAAATAATTCTCGTGGTCCCGCATCAAAAAAATCCGAATTTGGAACATTAAATAATTTGTATCCATAGAACATCTGGCGTGACATAGATAATAAATAAATAGGCGTTAATATCATACCCAGTGCCATTACACAAGTAATTAGTATTTTTGTCATTAAAAGGTATTTTTGACTACTAATTAGTCCAAAAAATACTATGAATTCTGCAACAAAACCACTCATACCCGGTAATGCAAGCGAAGCCATCGATAATATACTGAACATCGTGAATATTTTGGGCATTAAGATCGCTATCCCACCCATTTCATCGAGATAAACAAGACGTATTCGATCATAACCCGTTCCTGCCAAGAAAAAAAGCCCAGTCCCAATAAAACCATGAGATATTATTTGTAAAAGAGCTCCGTTAAGGCCCGTATCAGTAATAGACCCAATTCCTATAATTATGAAACCCATATGAGATACAGAAGAATAGGCTATGCGTTTTTTTAAATTACGTTGGCCAAGAGATGTTAAAGCTGCATAGATTATTTGGAGCGTACCCATTAGTATTAACCATGGAGAAAATATCGAATGAGCACGGGGTAATAATTCCATATTGATCCGAACCAACCCATATGCTCCCATTTTTAATAAAATTCCAGCTAGAAGCATACAAGTACTGTAATGTGCTTCCCCGTGGGTATCTGGTAACCAGGTATGTAGGGGTAGAATCGGTAATTTGACAGCAAAAGCAATAAGAAATAAAATATAAAAGATAATTTCCAATGCCACAGGATAGGATTGATTACCTAATATTTCCAAATTTAATGTTGGTTCGTTGGAACCATATAAACCAATACCCAGAACTCCCATTAACAGAAAAATAGAACCTCCCGCGGTGTACAAAATAAACTTGGTAGCTGAGTATAGACGTTTCTTTCCTCCCCATAATGATACAAGTAAATAAACAGGAATTAATTCTAACTCCCACATGATGAAAAAAAGTAAAAGGTCTCGAGAAGCAAACAATCCTATTTGGCCGCTATACATTGCTAACATCAAGAAATGGAAAAATCGTGAATCGCGAGTAACTGGCCAAGCCGCTAAAGTAGCTAAAGTAGTAACAAATCCTGTTAATAAAATAGGTCCTATAGAAAGTCCGTCTATTCCTAATCTCCAGTAAAAAGAAAAAAAATGTATCCATTTATACTCCTCTGCCAGTTGTATTAAAGGATCGTTGAATCGGAAATGATAACGGAATGCATAGGTCATTAGAAGGAGCTCTAAAATACATATACATATAGTGTACCACCGAATTATTTTATTTCCTTTTTGAGGGAGAAAGAAAATTAAAGAACCGGCAGATATCGGAAAAGCTACAATTAGTGTTAACCAAGGAAAAAAGTTCATGGTAAAGATAAGATACACTTAGACCATAAAAAACCCGTACTAAAAAAAAAAAAAAGAAATGGAAACTATATATTATTTTGAGCACGGGTTTTTGTCGGTAAAAAATGGATTAGTGCTATTTTTTTTTGAACGTATCAATAAGCTAGACCCATGCTACGAGTTGTTTCATGCCATAAATAAACCCGAACACTCAAGAAATCCGTTGGACAGGCGGATTCACATCGTTTACAACCAACACAGTCTTCTGTTCTTGGAGCAGATGCTATTTGTTTAGCTTTACACCCGTCCCACGGTATCATTTCCAATACATCTGTGGGGCAGGCTCGAACACATTGAGTACATCCTATACATGTATCATAAATCTTTACTGAATGTGACATTGAATCTCTAAATTTTTGAACGTCATAAATTTTCAATCTAATAAACTTGTACATGAGTCATGTATTTAGATATCAGATGAATCAATGATTTACCAAAATTTTGATACAAAAACGATTTATGGATTAGCTTAGGCGAAAGAGTCAAGATACTTTTATTTAGTACATCTTCGTAAACAGAAATCTGAATCCATATTTAATATCATACATACTAATTATAATCGGACTTACTGAATAATAAATTTTTTATTTGCGTTGAGAAAGATTCAAATTTTTCAATGCATATTATTTATTCAAAAAATTTGATTGATTGGTGCGAGTTGATTTTCTATTACGATAAATTGACGAAATAATTGCTGGTCCAATAGCTGCTTCAGCGGCTGCAATAGCTATGACAAAAATTGAGAAAATATCTCCTACTAATTGGCGACTATCAAAAAAATCCGAAAATGTTACGAAGTTAATATTAACTGCATTTAGGATAAGTTCAAGACACATAAGGGCTCTAACCATATTTCGGCTCGTGATCAATCCATAGATACCGATAGAAAATAAATAGGCACTCAAAACAAGTACATATTCGAGCATCATTGACCAACTCCTTATCAATCTTGATTCATTTCAATATGAACAACAACTCAACTTATTCTATTGACTAGAATCTAAAAAGCAAGGAACAAGGACAAAGAAATCTAGGGCTACTATTAAGTATTAAGAATAGGTAATAGATTGAATTAAAAGCATTTCTTATCTATGAACGTTTGAAAGCTTTATTACTGACGAGCTACCGAAATTGCACCTATCAAAGCAAATAAAAGAATTATTGAAATGAGCTCAAATGGAAGAAAAAAATCTGTTGATAAATGAATCCCAATTTGTTGACTATTACTTATCAAATCTTGTTCTAGGATATGGTTTGATCTTGTAGTCCAAATAATCCCGTACCATGACGTATCTGGAATAGTAGTAATTAGTGAAACAAAAATACTTGTACAAACTACTGAAGTAACTCCATCTCCAACAGTCCAAAACTGGAAATCTTTGTAATATTCTGAACCATTAATAAACATCACAGCAAATATGATTAAAACATTTATAGCTCCCACATAAATAAGAAGTTGGGCGGCGGCTACAAAATGGGAATTTGATAAAATATAGAATAAGGATATACAAACAAGAACTAATCCCAATGAAAAGGCTGAATAAATTGCATTAGTAAATAATACTACTCCTAGACCTCCTAACATAAGACCTGATCCTAGAAAGATTAACAGAAAATCGTGTATTGGTCCCGGTAAATCCATTATATATAATATAAAAAAAGAAATAAAAATATAGAATTGTTTCATGACCTTATTGATCGGACCGGGAAAAAGTAAAATTATCCGGGATATTTTGAATTGGAAGAATAGATGTCTATTGATATAGGTCCAATAATTGGGCCAATCTCCTTCTTTTTTGAGGTTCAATTCGTCAGTTCAAAAAAAATTACTTTATTTTAGATCAAATAGAGTACATTCGTAATTCTAAATTTTTTTGAAAAAGGAGGTTTAGCCTTTTTTTATTTGAGGCGTATTCAAAATTGGTCGAATTGTGTAATCGTCAATTAATACCAACGGTAAACGGCCTAAAGCAATTTGATTATAATTCAATTCGTGACGATCATACGTAGAAAGCTCATATTCTTCAGTCATTGATAAACAATTTGTGGGACAATACTCAACGCAATTACCACAAAATATACAGATTCCAAAATCAATACTGTAATTAAGCAATTGTTTCTTTCGGATCCTAGTTTGTAGTTTCCAATCAACAACTGGTAAATCTATAGGGCATACGCGAACACATACTTCACAAGCAATGCATTTATCAAATTCAAAGTGAATTCGACCGCGGAAACGTTCTGATGGAATTAATTTTTCATAAGGATATTGAATCGTTACAGGTAAACGATTTGCGTGGGATAAAGTAATCATAAAACCTTGGCCGATGTACCTTGCAGCTCGTATTGTTTGTTGACCATAATTGATGAACCCAGTTACCATAGGGAACATATCGTGAATAGTTATGAATAATGTAATGGTTGTTTCCTTCTCTTGTTTGAGATAAGTCTAAGTATAGACTCGCGTGGTTAGAGTGAAAGGAGTTGGAAAGAGGTTGTTAATAATAAATTACCGAGAGAAATAGGTAAAAGAAATTTCCATCCAAGATTTAATAATTGGTCCATTCTCAGCCGAGGTAAAGTCCATCTTGTTGTAATAGGAATGAACAAAAACAAATAAGTTTTAACTAATGTAATAAAAATACTAATGATTGTTCCAAAGACTCCGCCTGATTTTTCAAAAAGTTCAGGATTGAATAGATATGGAATAGAGAGATTCCAGCCGCCCAAGTAAAGAACGATTACAAAAAATGAGGAAACTAATAGATTTAGATAGGATGCAACAAAAAATAAACCGAATTTTATACCTGAATATTCTGTTTGATAACCTGCTACTAATTCTTCTTCTGCTTCTGGTAAATCGAAGGGTAATCTCTCACATTCTGCTAGAGAAGAAATTAGAAAAACGATAAACCCTATAGGTTGACGCCACAAATTCCACCCCCAAAAACCATATTTTGATTGTGCTTCAACTATATCAACTGTACTTGAACTATTAGAAAATCATAGTCGGTGATAACATTACTGTTACTATCGCTATTACAGAACCGTACATGAGATTTTCACCTCATACGGCTCCTCGAGGAGCCTAATTAAATTTAAGGACCAGGTTAGTATTATTTAACGTGATATACTTGTATGCTAGATAGAGTCAAAATATATTGAAAAGCCCCGAATTAGTCCAACGTAATTCCGTCTGCTATAAAAAAATTTCTGAATTAATCTTATCCTTTACTTGCTTTTTTTATTTCAATAGTTTTTATTTTTTGAGTAATAACTTAAATTCGCCAATAAAATACTCTTTTTAGTAATATATATAAATATTTCAACCCAGCATTTTCGATTACGAAAAAATGACATAATTAAATCTTAAAAACGATTTCTTTTTTGTATTGGAATTGCATTCGTTCTATTTTGTTCGTTCCTATTCTTCTTTTTCTTCTTTCTCAAAAACGGAAAAAGGGGGTCCTTTAAAAAAAGGATTCTTGCGTTTCCTGATAGTTTTTTTCAGTGGATAGGGGCATACTCTGGATCGGAATCGTGGGAAGTATTACCGGATCATTTCTACCAACTTAAAGTCCCAATGAATGTTCCTTTTATTTTTATGCGGAAATACTTTTTTATATAATTTGCATAATCTCTATTACTAATCCTTTGTGTACTTTTGTATTTCTAACCACCCACTCATTTTTTATCAACGCACTATTATGGTAATACATACATACAAATGATAGTGAAAAACTCATAACGTTGGTTGTTGTTTTAAACCCGCTTCAAGTCAGGATGATTAATCACCCGATCCTGGGATAAAAATTTTTAATTGCTTATGTATGTTTACGTATGCTTAATCCTTATACATAGGAAATGAGGCTGACTATTTTTACTGCAAATTTATAAGCTGTTTTTTTCACTCATAGAGCTATCTGATTGTGTTCATCAGTCGGGTTAATGAACAAAAACATGAACCAATCTCTTTCCAACGAACAGAAAAATAGGAAAAATGTTTCAACGACTCGCACGTAGAGATATTGATAACACGCATAGAGTTAATGGTATTTCATAACTAATCGATTGAGCAGCAGCCCGTAAACCACCTAAAAAAGAATATTTATTATTTGATCCATATCCTGACATAAGAAGTCCAATCGGAGAAATACTTGAAATGGCGATCCATAAAAAAACACCAATATTGAGATCGGATAGAACAAGATGATAGCCAAAAGGAATTACTGAATAACTTAATAGAATTGATATGACTGCTATGGCTGGTCCGATATTGAATAAATAGGTATCGCCCCTAGATGGAAGAAGGTTTTCTTTGAAAAGAAGTTTTGTACCATCTGCTAAAGCTTGAAGAATTCCAAAAGGTCCAGCATATTCCGGTCCAATACGTTGTTGTAGCCCCGCAGCTATTTCTCTTTCTAACCACACAATTACTAGTACACCTATTGTGATTCCCACTATAACAGTAAAAATAGGGATAAGCATCCATATGATCTCATACACCTCTTTTAAGGATTCCCATTTTTGGAAACCCGCGATATCTTGTACTTCTGTTGTATCAATTATCATTTCAACGATCAACTTCTCCCATAATGATGTCTATACTACCGAGTACCGTCATAATATCAGCCAATTTCATTCTTTTAACTAACTGAGGCAGAATTTGCAAATTGATAAACCCCGGCGGGCGAATTTTCCATCTCCAAGGAAAAATTTTCCCATCTCCTAGGAGAAAAATTCCCAATTCGCCCTTTGGGGCTTCGACTCTTGCATAAAGTTCTTGTTTCGACAATTCAAAAGTAGGAGAGGTTTTCTTACTAATGAAGCGATATTCAAAATCATTCCATTGGGAATCCCGTACTTTATCAAAACATCGTATTTCTAAGTTTTCATAAGGTCCTCCCGGAATTCCTTCCAAAGCTTGTTGAATAATTTTGATAGATTCCTCAATTTCACTGATCCTTACTAAATAGCGAGCTAACGAATCTCCTTCTTTTTGCCATTGTACTTCCCAATCAAATTCGTCATAACACTCATAATTATCAACTTTACGAAGATCCCATTCTATTCCGGAAGCTCGCAGCATTGGGCCCGACAAACCCCAATTTAGTGCTTCTTCTCCACTCACAATTCCTACTCCCTCAACACGTTCTAAAAAAATGGGATTGCGTGTAATAAGTTTTTGATATTCTTCAATTCCGGTTAAAAAATAGTCACAGAAATCACTGCATTTATCTATCCACCCATGCGGTAAATCAGCGGCAACTCCGCCGATACGAAAAAAATTATGCATTAATCTCATACCGGTAGCAGCTTCGAACAAATCATAGACTAATTCTCGTTCTCGTAAAATGTAAAAGAAGGGCGTTTGCGCACCAATATCTGCCATAAAAGGGCCAAGCCATAATAAATGAGAAGCTATACGACTTAATTCTAACATAATTACTCTGATATAACTGGCTCGTTTAGGTACTTGAATATTTCCTAACTGTTCCGGTGCATTTACGGTTATGGCCTCGGTGAACATAGTAGCCAAATAATCCCAACGAGTTACATAAGGTAAATATTGTATAATTGTTCTATTTTCTGCAATTTTTTCCATCCCTCGGTGTAAATATCCCAATATTGGTTCACAGTCAACAACATCTTCACCATCTAGAGTAATGATGAGTCGAAGAACGCCGTGCATTGATGGGTGGTGAGGTCCCATATTTACTACCATAAGTTCATTTCTTATAATTGGTACATTCATAGGTTGTTCCTTGATTCAGTTTTCTAGGAATTGCAGAAAACAAAAAAATTCATGATCCAAAAATTTAATGTAAGTTCTTGAAATTAACGACTTTTTGGTTCCCGAATATCCAGTCGATCAATTAATTCTTTATAACGTATTCCATTTTTTTTTGACAAATAAGCCAGCAGACGTTGACGTTTTCCCAGAATTTTCTTTAGACCTCTTTGAGATAAAAAATCTTTTCTGTGCAATTGCAAATGTGAAGTTAGTCTTCGTATTTGCTGAGTGAAATTAACTACTTGAAATTCAACGGATCCCTTGGTTTCATCTTTTTTTTCATGTTTTTGGGAAATAACTGAGGACGCGGAATTCTTTAGCATACAAGCAAATCTTCTCCAACCTTTTTTTTATTTAAAATATCAATTTTTTGGATCAGTAATAATAATGTTGGACATTTTAATCTAGTATATTTTTTTCATTATGGGCTTTTTAGTTTTATTAATATTCAAATAGAATTGTGAATACAGATGCATTTTTAACATACTGAAAAAACTCCCAGTATTGGTATTAAACCAATAACGATTCATACAAACTAAATCTTCTAACTGATAGGGTGTCCAAAGAAAAAATTTGAATCTATCAAGATGGTTGCTTTCAAGCCAAACCGGCCCATAAATTTTAAAATTTTTTCTATTGCAGAATACCAGATTTAGATCTATACTTTTTGTTTTTTTTGAATTGAACGAAATTAGAGTTCTTAACTCTTTTCGACGTCGCGTCGATAAAATAGTTTCAAAAACACGAAAACTATAAATTTTTCTGTCTAGATTTCCAATAATTTTTTGCTCTTTTTCAATGGATTTTTCAAAATCAAAATCTATTTTTTCTCGATACCTTGGATTCATTTTAAAATTATTCTTCTGAACTAAGGAAATCCGTAGGGTTTGATACATAAGAAATTGTCCAGGATTATTTATAAACATACGAACTGGTTCAATAAAGAATACTCCCCTTTCCATCCATTCTGTAACATACTGATGACTCGGCATTATATTTATATCTAGATTTATTGTTCCTCTTTGAATAGCGGATAGAGCACTTTCTCTTGGATTGCGCAAGCTAAGCAGAAGACAATATACTTTGATATTTTTCATTATTGTTAAATTGAAAAAAAAAGACCATCTCAATTGAACAAGTAAATGACTTGTTAGTATAAAATCGAGGTCTTCTTCTGTATTGCTTTCGTTCATACGTGTTTTTATGTCTGATTCCACACTATCATCTAAAAAATCACCACAGTCTGAAACAGCTTTTTCTTGGTTTAAGAACACGTATCCAAGATTCCATTTTTGCTTTAGAGCGATCTTATTTTTTTCACTCAAACTTTTCTTTTCATTCAAATTTAAAAGAAGTGATTTGATTGGTATGATCCATATTTTTAGTTTATATACGTTATAAAGCAGTATCAATTCTGGTAAGAACCAAAGTTCTTCATTCAAAATAGGAAATTCTTCATTAATTCCCAGCCAATTGAAAAAGCTTTGAATCCGTGGGTTGGCTTGCTGAGTTTGGTGAGTTGTCAAATCAAAAAGACCCCTCTTCTTATTGCTTTGTTCAATTAGTTGAAAATTACTTATCTTAGTATTCGGTGGGATCCAGGCTTCAATATCGAACCTTTTTATAAGACACAAATTGAAAATTCGGTAATAAAAACCGGATTTATCCATATCTGTAATAACTTTTTTGCCTAAAGAATTATTATCTCCTAGGGTAAAAAGTGTTCTTTTATTTGTGTTGTAATTATAGGATATTTTTAGGTTATTGTTTACTTGTGATGGTAAAACAAAAATGGATGAGTTCTTCTTATTTTCCGAATTAATAGATTTATATGATAAGAGATTATTTCGATAATTTTTTTTAAAATTCCCTTTGTGATTTGATAATGAGTTTAATCCATAATCATAAATTTGATTTTCATAATTAATTAACCCATCTTTTTCATATAACTTTGATAAATCCCCCTTGTCGGTTTGTATTAGAGAGTAGCTATTTTCTTTTTTTTGTACCAATCCATACCATCTACTATGAGCTATATTAGATTGATAATGATTCTGTAACCGGCTTTTCCATTGCATTATTCCAGAAGTAAGAAGTTTCTTCTCGGTTAATTCCGAATCAAATACTCCTTTTACTCCAAATTTTTTATTTATTTTTTCTTTAGGAAAAAGAGAGGTTTGATGATATTGAAGTGCAGATCTTTGTTTTAAGTTGTATACGTTAAAACTACGGCTTTGTACTAATTTATACCCTACATATTCTTGTGATAAAGAGGATAAGTAAAAAAACAATTTTGAATTTTTATTACTAATATAAAAACAGGACTGTCTAAAGTTTCTAAAGGCAATTTTTTTTTCTTTTTTGTTTGCTTCATTATTGTAATTGTACTTATCCATTTGTTTTATTTTTGATTCAAAATAAAAAAAAACAAAATAAAAAAAAAGTTGTCCTTTGAGTCTTAGTATATTAATAACTCGGAGGATATAAATGTATATTCTTACAATAAAAGATTGTAGAAAATAATGTGAGTTAAGGATTAATCGCGTAAGTTGTTTTTTTACTATTTGATAAAAAGTTTTCAATTTTTTTAATTCGAATCTTTTTACGTCATGCCATTTTTTGTTAACCCTATTATTTATCTCAGGAGTTTTAAAACCTTTTTTCTTGGCGTTTGTTCTTTTTTCTAGTTTATTTCTGATTGTGCTTGTTCTAATAGTTAGATCTTGCATTTTTTTTTCTGTTAGCGAATGTTTTGTCCAATTTTTAGATCGAGTTGAAGTGGGCGCTTCGCGAATTATCTTATTATTTTTTATCGAATCTTTTTTGTTTTTAGTTTCACCCGATTTATCTAGTTCACTCAATTCAAATAAAATAATTTTTTTTTTTGAGGGGCCGTTTATTAGTCTGTTTAGAACTAGACCACTTTTTGTAATCCAGTTTTTTATTTCTTTTAACATTTGTAAAATAAAAAAAAAAATTATTTTCAAATTTATTGTTTTTTTTATGAGTTCTTTAAAAATTGGTACAAAAAAAAAGGAGGGTTGGTTTTGGGGTGAACCAAAGGGCTGTTTGGTTGGCCTCCCCCACACAGTTAAAAAAAGATATTTTTTTTTTGCGTTTCTTTTCAGTTTCATCGTTGGAGGGGGTTTATTTTTCGATCTATGCCAAGGTTTTAGAGAGAACGGAAATAGGATCTTTATCTGAATACCTTCACTTAACCAGCTTTTTGGCAAGTCTTTTTCAGATAGTTGAACACCACTATAAGTGCATTTAACATGCGTTTCCTTATTCCAATTTTCAAAATCCTTGGACCATTCGGGAGATTGAAAAAATAAGCTAAGGATTATATTTTTAGCTATTATCAATGAGGGTAATATAATATATTTCCTAAGAGTTGATATTATTATTAATATACAACTCCTTATTAATTGAGGAGTTAAAATACCATTGGGGGGTTCTGCTGCCAGTTCGATCCCCATTGTTGCTTCTCGTTTATATTTCTCATTTTTATCTGTTTTTTCTGAAAGTTCAAATTCATTAGCTTTTTTCATCCAATTTTTGAAAATGAGTTTAATCAATCCAAAGATATCAAAATAAGAAAGGATTGATTTCTCGAGGTTATACAAAAAAAGTGGGGAATGTACATTTGCTTGAGCCAGTTTAAAAACGGGTATTTTGCGCCGTTGAGCGCGTATAGAGCCCATTATTATATTTCGACGAAAATCAGGTTGTTCTGAATAATGCATCAAATAAAATTGCTCCGGTTGGTAATCATAATTAGTATAAGTGGGCTTATTTATAGTAAAAACGACTCCAAATCTCGATTTTCTTGACCGCATTCCAGGTTCGTCTAATATGGTTGCTTCGTATTCTTTTTCTTGTCGTTCAAACTCGTCAATTAATTTGTATGACCGTCGAGGTATTTTTTTACTAATTCCCTTTATTCCCACGGATAATTTTTTTCTTTTTTTATCAGATATATCCATTATATCTTCAAATTCTATCAAATTCTTAGCAAGAATAAGAGCATGTATTTTATTTATAAAAGGAGCCTCTAGCCTTTTTTTTATGAAATTTTCACTAAGAAACGCTAATGAAAATATGCCTTTTGTTCGTTCACGATAGGGACCATTTAAAAAGGGATCATTTTTTTTTAGTAAATATTCTTGTTCATCAATACGAAATCTAGTTAATACATCGAGCAAAAGATATTTTTTTTCTACAACTTCTAGTCTATTTAAAAATTCAGTTCTTACTTTGTTTTTTTT